ATATAATAACAGATTCGAAATTGTAACCAAGCATCCCCCATTGGTTCTATTCCCGATTCATAACTAGCAAGTTTTTCTGGTCCTTTGCTAATCGGGGCTAAAACTCCGGAAATTAGAAATGCAAAAATAGGAATAAAACTTGATATTATTATCAATGCCCAGAAAATATCATATTCGTAAAGCAGAAACATAGACGTACTCCCATTAATGTAATGTGTAAAATATACCGGATTAGTCAATCCGAATTGGAATTCATTGTCAAGCCATCCATAACTATTTAGAAAAAACAACCATTCATTTTGATCGAATCACGTAGTTTTGTTTGGGTGTTGTGGTATATCTCTTGTTTCAAGAGAATTATCTACATCTGCTAGAATCAATTTTCTATTCCATTTACTTCTATTTATTCTCTTTCAATTTCAATATAATATAAAGAGAATAAATAGAAGTATATATTCTTCTTATACAAATAAGACTCCTTCGTTTTCCTCGCATTTCAGATTCTCTCTAAAGAATTAAGGTTTTACAAGGTTTACAAAGAGAATTCTTATTTCTTTTTTTTAAGATATTCCATTTTTGACTTTATTTAATTTCTTTTTTTTACTTTGATTTTTCTAAGGCTATTCTTTATACTTGATATAATACTTGATATAGGGCTATACGGACTCGAACCGTAGACCTTCTCGGTAAAACAGACCAAACTGATTATTATCAATATGATTTGAACTGTTTCAAAGACCCAACAGGCATTTTTTTGCATTGGGCTCCTTCGTTAACCGATAGAAATATCGTTATTCTACCATATTGTTTCTTAATAGAAAAAAGAAAGATGGCTCCACGTGCTCTGATTCATTCTGTGAATTCCAATACAGGAGCACGACCAAAGTGCTTCAAAGAAGGGTTATCCTGACATAGGTCTGCTTTTGTCCTAGATTAGATAAACTTAAGTTAAATGGAGTCTCTATCGCTTTGCTTGGATCAACTATGAAACTTTATACACCTTAAAGTTCATAAGTATAGAACGACAAGATAATTTTTTGAGGGCCTTATACTCATTAGGCTTAGCATTGAATAAGTATTCACCTTATCAATATCTCAAATCAATGATGGGTTCTATTTCTATATTGGATTGGCGCCTGAATAGAACCAAACCTTTTGTCAGGCTATTGTTCTCTTCTTTTGTTCCCAAAAAGCATAGAGTAAGACATCAATTGCGTAATAGACTCTTCTGAAAAACATTGGCGCACGTGTAAACGAGGTGCTCTACCTAACTGAGCTATAGCCCTTATACTTGTGATACATATTTTATCATGTAGATAATTTCTTGTCAAGGTGAATATTACATGACACAATATCATATCTCTTTGATTGGTATTGCTTATAAGTAATATTCAATTTAGAATCCATCAATGTGATAGATCCCCATTTGTTTTTCTTTGTGATGATAAAAGGCCTACTTAACTCAGTGGTTAGAGTATTGTTTTCATACGGCGGGAGTCATTGGTTCAAATCCAATAGTAGGCAGAACTTATTAGATAAGATAGTAGCCTATATAATGAGCTTTTCTACTCACTCGCTTTTATTGTATATTTTTCCTCCTATTCTATTTCTCTATTGAATTTTTGAATTTCAAATTATTTCGTTGCATGAGAAGCCGATTCTACTTGATTGGATTTGATTCTTAATTTTAATCAACAGAAGCAAAATAGGTATATAAACAGAACTTCTGTTTATACACTTATTTTGCTTATTCGAACACACCAACTAAACGAGTTACGACATCATATTGATAGCCTCTACTCGTGTCCTAGCTCGTCTGAGAGCTAGATTTACCTCAATTATTTGTCTCTTGCCTTCAGCTTTCCTCAAGTTAGCTTCCGCCATTTCAAGAGTTTGCTGAGCTTCTTGTGGATCAATGTCAATACCTTTCTCCGCATCATTTACTAAAACAGTGATCTCATTATTCCCTATTCTCGCAAAACCTCCCATCAGCGCCATCGTTAACCATTGGTTATTAAGTCGTATTCTCAAAATACCTATATCTACAGCTGTGGCAATAGCCGCGTGATTTGGTAATATGCCAATTTGTCCACTATTCGTAGATAAAATTATTTCTTTCACTTCCGAATCCCAAACAATTCGATTCGGAGTCAGTACACAAAGATTTAAGGTCATTTCTTTAATTTGTTCTCCATTTATAAGTTCGCAGCCTTTTCCGTAGCTTCATCAATGTTACCTACCAAATAAAAAGCCTGTTCAGGAAGACCATCTAATTCTCCAGAAAGAATCAATTTAAACCCTCTAATTGTTTCTGCTAGCCCAACATATTTCCCCGGGGAACCAGTAAAAACTTCTGCTACAAAAAAAGGTTGTGACAGGAAACGCTCAATTTTTCGTGCTCTTGCTACGGTTAAGCGATCTTCTTCGGATAATTCGTCCAACCCAAGGATAGCTATAATGTCCTGAAGTTCTTTGTATCGTTGTAAAGTTTGTTTAACTC